AGTAAAACATTACTTCTTTCATTCATGTATTGGATCTCGACAAAGGAAAATGACTCATTTACAAAATTGTTTTTTTTACTAAAAATCCTTATGGCTTTTCGCAATGTAATGACTAAGAGAGCTACTGATAATAATGATCCACATAAAAGAGCTGCGTAGCCCAATATCATCATACTTACATGCATCATTAACCATTGGGATTGGAGAGCAGGTACTACTATTTGGTATTGATGCATTTCAGTTAAAAGACCCGAAGTAGCAAAGCCTTGGGTAAAAATAGTACTTGGCGCGGTTATTGCGCTTAAATAATTTTTATGTTTTTTAAAATACGGAACCATATGAATAACGGAGAAACTCCATGAAAGAAAAATTAATGATTCATATAAATCACTTAACGGGAAATGTCCCGAATAAATCCAACGAGTGACTAATAATCCTGTTATACAGAAAAAAGTAGCTATCATGCCTTTTTCTGACGAATCATATAGTCCTACGATTTCATCGACCGATAAGCTTATCAAAAAAATAGTAATTACTATTGAAACGATCGAAAAGGATATATGAGTTAATATATGTTCTAAGGTGGAAAATATCATAAAATTTTATTAATTTAATTAAAATGAAAAAGTGGGGTAAACCAATTCTACGGAATTGAAATCAGGAATTGAATTTATTATAGGACTTATTCCATATGTTTTAGAAGATGCCATGCCGCCACTCGGACTCGAACCGAGATGCTCTAGCACTGCTTCCTAAGAGCAGCGTGTCTACCGATTTCACCATAGCGGCGTACTCGAAATAATAATAATCTATTATTATTTAATCGTCGAGATTGAAGGAGTCAATTCAATATTTTTTTTTCATTTTCATTCAAAGTGATGAGAAAAAACTCCTTTCGTTTCAATATGGATTGAAGCGTTCCCCATAAAAATCTTTATTATCATTTCATTTGATTTTTGAATTAAAATGGAAGGTGTCCATTTTTTATTTAACAGAGACGTTTTCGTAGTTTATGCTCTCCTAAAATGGAGATCTTGTAACTAAATAGTTATGACTTCAATCCAAGGATAAAGATATAACTCAAAAAAAAAGTTGTTTTTCATTTTTGAATTTTAAAATTCATTTATCATTTATCTGATTTTATAAATTGAAGATGCACTTTTTTTATCAATGAACAAAAAAGGTCTTTTTATGGATCACAGTACAGTGTGACATTCCAAATTTTTTTATTTAACTATTTGTAGAGCTTTATATTAACCCTTAGGCCTTAGGTTGGTTTTTCGTCCTGTAAAGAATTTTATTTAGGATTTCGAAAACTAATTTGATATTGTCCTGAACTGAACATCTTGTCTAAGAAAAAACTTTTTTTTGTAATTTTATTATTTATTATGATATGACAGATAATTGTACCGATGAGGAAAATAAGAATCCCCACCGGATAAAACATATTCAAAAAAAAGTGAAACCTTGTATCTTTTTTTTTTTTCTTTTTTTTTTTAAAAAAAAAAAAAGTACCATTTTCAGATTACGATTAGTTAATCTAGTGTTTGACTATTTCATTTTCGTACAAAAAAACTTTTTGAATTCCCGGTAGAAAGAGACTTCGCTAAGGAAAAAGCTTTCAACGCTGCCCAATATACCTTCTTTTTCCAAATGTTTTTACGAATACGTTTTTTTGATATAGAAGTACTTTTTTTTGGAACTGCCATTAAAAATTTGAAAAAAAAAAATTATTCATTTCTCTAGTTGAATGTGAAAGACATCTATTGGTCAAACAATTCCATTTTTTCTTTTTTTTTTTATATCTCTGTCTATTTTCGTCGTTCTATATTTATACATGTAACAAAATACACCAAAAAGTTCAAAAAAACCAATCCTTACCTAACAAATTCCAAATTACTCAAATTACTTTAGTTTTTTATTAGTTGGTCAAACTCAAAAGAAAAAGAAAAGAACGAGTACACATTTTTTTGATTTTCAAATTTGAATTAAACTAGTAGTTAATCAAAGAATACATTATTTTCGAAAAGTTATCTTAGTAATTTCGTCTTTTCTTTGTAATTTAATTCTATTTCTTCTCCCTGGTATTGAAAGAAAAGTGTGGGATATTCTAGCGTTTTCTACAAAGAAAAAAAATGTCTTTTATTCGAATGGAGGATAATCAGTTCTATCATGAATTAGTTAATGATTAGGAATAAACGAACTAATAAAAAAAACGAGTTCTTTTTTTTATTGCGCCCGTTTTGGTATGGACCATCCTATTTTTTCTATCAAAATAAAGTAATGTATTAACTAATCGATTTTGGTGTAATTATTTGCTCTATGCATATAAATTATCGTAATACGTAATAATAATTGAATTTTTTTCTTCATTTTCATAAAAATCTTACTTAATATTCAATATTAATAAAATGAATTAGTGTCTTATTTTATTTTAAATAGAAATAGTAACTTGATCATATTCATATCATTTGACCAATTCTAACTTCTTGATTTGAATATTTGAAATATTGGTTAAAGAAGAAAGATTCAGAATAATTAGGAATAGAAAATTCTATTTAAGAATTCCATATCTTGATTTTTTATTGAACCTATAAAAAGATATAAGAGCCAGTGAATTAGAACGATTTAATTAAAAATAAAAAGGTTTTTTATGGAATATACATATCAATATTCATGGATTATCCCCTTCATTCCACTTCCAGTTCCTATGTTAATAGGAGTGGGACTTTTACTTTTTCCAACGGCAACAAAAAATCTTCGCCGTATGTGGGCTTTTCTTAGTATTTTCTTGTTAAGTATAGTTATGATACTTTCGGTCTATCTATCTATTCAGCAAATAAATAGAAGTTTTATCTATCAATATGTATGGTCTTGGACCATTAATAATGATTTTTCTTTAGAGTTCGGTCACTTAATAGATCCACTTACTTCTATTATGTTAATATTAATTACTACTGTTGGAATTTTGGTTCTTTTTTATAGTGACAATTATATGTCTCATGATCAAGGATATTTGAGATTTTTTGCTTATATGAGTTTTTTCAATACTTCCATGTTGGGATTAGTTACTAGTTCGAATTTGATACAAATTTATATTTTTTGGGAATTAGTTGGAATGTGTTCTTATCTATTAATAGGTTTTTGGTTCACACGACCTAGTGCGGCGACTGCTTGTCAAAAAGCGTTTGTAACAAATCGTGTAGGCGATTTTGGTTTATTATTAGGAATTTTAGGTCTTTATTGGATAACCGGTAGTTTTGAATTTCGGGATTTGTTCCAAATATTGAATAACTTGATTTATAATAATGAGGTTCCTTTTTTATTTCTTACTTTGTGTGCCTTTCTTTTATTTGCAGGTGCAGTTGCGAAATCGGCACAATTCCCCCTTCATGTATGGTTACCTGATGCCATGGAAGGCCCTACTCCCATTTCGGCTCTTATACATGCCGCTACGATGGTAGCAGCGGGCATTTTTCTTGTAGCTCGACTTCTTCCTCTTTTTATAATCATACCTTACATAATGAATTTCATATCTTTAATAGGTATAATAACAGTATTATTAGGAGCTACTTTAGCTCTTGCTCAAAAAGATATTAAAAGAGGTTTAGCTTATTCTACAATGTCTCAATTGGGTTATATGATGTTAGCTCTAGGTATGGGGTCTTATCGAGCCGCTTTCTTTCATTTGATTACTCATGCTTATTCGAAAGCGTTGTTGTTTTTAGGATCCGGATCAATTATTCATTCAATGGAAGCTATTGTTGGATATTCTCCAGATAAAAGTCAGAATATGGTTCTTATGGGAGGTTTAAAAAAGCATGTACCAATTACAAAAACTGCTTTTTTAGTAGGTACACTTTCTCTTTGTGGTATTCCCCCCCTTGCTTGTTTTTGGTCCAAAGATGAAATTCTTAATGATAGTTGGTTGTATTCACCTATTTTCGCAATAATAGCTTGTTCCACAGCAGGATTAACCGCATTTTATATGTTTCGGATCTATTTACTTACTTTTGAGGGACATTTCAATGTTCATTTTCAAAATTACAGTGGTCAAAAAAGTAGTTCCTACTATTCAATATCTCTATGGGGAAAAGAAGTACCAAAAACGATTAAAAATAAAAACAATTTTCATTTATTAAGTTTATTGACAATGAATAATAATGAAAGGGCTTCTTTTTTTTCAAATAAGACATATCAAATTGATGGTAATGGAAAAAAGAGGATACGCCCTTTTCTTACTATTACTCATTTTGTCACTAAAAATACTTTCTCTTATCCTCATGAATCGGACAATACCATGTTATTTTCTATGGTTATATTAGTGCTATTTACTTTCTTTGTTGGAGTCGTAGGAATTCCCTTTGCTTTTAATCAAGAAGGAATTCATTTGGATATATTATCTAAATTGTTAAATCCGTCTATAAACCTTTTACATCCGAACTCAAATAATTCTGTGGATTGGTATGAATTTGTGACAAATGCAAGTTTTTCTGTTAGTATAGCTTTTTTCGGAATATTTATAGCGTCTTTTTTATATAAGCCTATTTATTCCTCTTTACAAAATTTGAACTTACTAAATTCGTTTTCTAAAAGAGGTCCTAATAGAATTTTAGGGGACAGAATAAGAAATGTGATATATGATTGGTCATATAATCGTGGTTACATAGATACTTTTTATACAATATCCTTAACTCAGGGTATAAGAGGACTAGCTGAACTAATTCATTTTTTGGATAGACGAGTAATTGATGGAATTACGAATGGTTTCGGTCTTACAAGTTTCTTTTTCGGAGAAGGTATCAAATATGTAGGGGTCGGTCGCATCTCTTCTTATCTCTTATTGTATTTATTGTTTGTATTAATTTTTTTATTGATTTATTCCTTTTTTTTTTTTTAATTTGAATTTTTTATAAGTTCCATTTTTTTTTTCAACAAAAAAAAAAAATGAAATTCTTATTCTATTTAATAGTGGGAATAATTAATAAATATCTTTCTTA